GAATCAGAGAAATCGGACCAAGTCGACTTACTGATAGGATGCCCTAATGCGTTACAAAACCGCGCCTTAGTCAATGATCCAATCAGATGAATAATTGGAACGGTCGTATCGACCTTCTTCATAGAATTATCTATTAGAAATGAATTTTCTAGCATTTGACTCCGTACCAACAAAGAATTTAGTCGCACACCGGAAAGATAGCCCAGAAAGTTAATAGCGTACTTGCCTAAGTATAAGTGGTTTAGCTGAACCCTTCCTGGTTGAGAAGACGCGTGAAAATGCCATTGCCATAAACCGACAAGGTAATATTTCCATTTATTCATCAGAAGAGGCGTATCCTTTGAAGCCAAAATGGATTTTCCTTGATATCTAACATAATGCATGAAAGGATCCTTGACCAACCCTAAGATGTCCTGAAAATCTTTAGCAAAGACTTCGACAAGATGTTCGACTTTTCCATAGAAATACGTTCGCTCAACGAGGACTCGAAAGGATGTTGATTGTAAATGAGACGATTGGTTACAGAGAAAAAAGAGGATGGATTCATATTCATATACATGAGAATTATATAGAAACAATAACAATCTTGGATTACTTTTTAAAAAAACAGAAATAGAGTTCTTTGGAGTAATAAGACTGTTCGAATTAAAATACTCGTGGAGAAAGAACCGTAATAAATGTAAAGAAGAGGCATCCTTTACCCATTCGCGAAGGGTTTGAACCAAGATTTCGGGACAAATGGGGTAGGGTATTCGTACATCTAACACATAATTTAAATGGGACAATTTATCCTCGAAAAAAGGAAATATTGAATGAATTGATTGGAAATTAGGCGATTTTTCAATTTCTTTCCCTTCTAAAAAAGCCACCAACCGTAGGGAAAATGGAATTTCCACCACAGCAGCAAATACCTCTGATATAATTTGAGAATATAACTTATTGTTGTGCCCAAAAATCGGATTTTGATTCGAATCATTAGCAACAATACTCAAATTAATCCGTTGATACATTCTAGTAATTAACCGTTTCACACTTAGTGAACTAGATTTATTGTCATAAAACCCACCTTCCAATGACATCATCGAGCTATTTAAACCATGATCATGAGCAAGTACATAAATATACTCCCGAAAAAGAAGTGGGTATAGGAAGTCGTGTTGTTGAGATCTATCTAGTTCTAAATATACTTGAAATTCCTCCATTTGAAATTCGATTAAAAACAAAGGTAAGGGATTTAGTGAGCGATCAAACGATACATAGTGCGATACGGTGAAAACAAAGTATTGTAGTAAAAAAAGTGGATACCTTGAAAATGGGTAGACTCATCACCGGATTCTCTATCCTCTCATTTTGAGTTAATTTAATTGGTTTATGTTTGTTATAGTTATAGTATAACTAAGTGGTTAGAAACCCTTTATTTTTTCACTCCAATCGCTCTTTTGATTTTGGAAAAAAAAAACAACTCTATTTATCAATATACTGCTTCTTCTACACATTCAGTTACAACCCATAATAGGGACCCGCTAATACTTAGGACTCATTAAATAAATCGATAATCCCCTCATGGGAAAACCTTTCCCCGCGTTAGGAACTAATATCTTTTTAACGTTTAATTAGATCGGATAATCATTCAAATTAAGAACCGAAGCTCGTTACTTTTTGTTTCCCTATAATTGGAACCCTCGGGCTCTATCCATTTATTCACTCGACCCAACTCTTAATAATTATATTTATTTTGTTCCGCGCCAAGAATTCAAACTTGGTTTTATAGCGATTGAACAAGAATAAAATATTCTCAAAATTATCCATTGATACGACATGCTGTTTTTTCCATTCATTCCTTTCAGGATCAGTCGCAGTCTTACAAACTCTCCCGAAGATTTGGACGAATTCTTTGCTTCATAGAAATGTGTAAAAGATGCTAGCCGTACTTAAAAGCCGAGTACTCTACCGTTGAGTTAGCAACCCAAATAATTCGAATGGGTAGATAGAATCGGAATAAAAATAAATAAAAAAAAAAATGGAATTTCAAAACGGAATCAAAAAATGAAATTAGCAAGAACTCGAATCAAAAAAATTTCTAATCGATTTTGAACATAAAAAAAAGACAACCAAAACCTATGGAACGGAGATAAATGGGCCCAGTTCTCCATGATCAAATTATATTTGTTCACTACAATATTGTCAATATGACATTGAATATTGAATAGCAAGATTGAGAAAATACTAAAAACATACAATAACAAAAACAAAAAGAGTTAATTGGTTATTTATTAAATTGAATTCAAATCCAAATAACAAATCAAATTATATATTAATAAATAGATATAATAAATATGGAAATTAATAAATAATATCTAAAGAATTAGATAAATAAAAAACTTTAAGAATACTTTTTTAGAGAAAGACTTGAAAAAAAAAAAAAAACCGAAAAGAAATAGGTCTGAATAGAACAAAAGGGGGGATAGTAAAGAAAAAATTATACAAAACTAGATAAAGCGCATCCACACCCTCTTTTTTGTTCTATTCCTTAATAGAATTTCGTTTGATTAAGACTAACTTCTGTAAAAACCCCCGCTTTCTGTGAAATATCATGAACGGTTCCTGTAGGTTGAGCGCCCTTGGCAAGGAAATATAGAATAGCAGGAACATTTAAATGGGTTTGATTATTTATCGGATCATAAAAACCCACTTTCCGAAGATCTCTTCCTTCTCTTCGGGATCGACCATCAATTGCAACGATTCGATAAACGACTCATTGGGATAGATATAGATGAACAGTACCCCCCCTAGAAACGTATAAGAAGTTTTCTCCTCGTACGGCTCGAGAAAAAAAAAATGGTTAGAAGTGACAGTTATGTCTATGTATAGAATTAGAATGTCAAATAGATCTATAAAATAATCAAATCAATTAGAGATTTAAGTTATTCTTTTTTTGTTTCTTTGTCATTTTCAAAAGAAACAAAAAAAGAATTCGTACTCTCATAACTCAAGTTAGATAAGTTTCAACGCCCAGCCGAAAATCCTTAGGCATTTCCTTTTTTGAGCGGTCTCAAGCCCCTTTTTTGTTTGTCTCGTTTCGAATCGAATCTATTTTTGGATTGGATTGAATTGTTGAGACAATTGAAAAATGGTATTTCCTTGTTCCAGGATCCTTTATCTTTGCTTTGAATCATTAGGTTTAGACATTACTTCGGTGATCTTTAACGTTTTTTATTTTAAAAAATGGCAGCAACACACCCCCTTTTGATTTCTTTCTATCAAAGAATCATACGAACAATTGATTCCTACAGGATACACTTTTGGTAGAAAAAGTTTTCCCAATTCCAACAAATTTTCCCCTTGCTTTTGGATTTCAAAATTGCTCGAATCAGATCCTTTCGATTTCTATATCGAAAATTTACTTACGAAGTTTTTTCCAACTTATTGATTGGTATTAACCCTAGATCCTTGCCCCTGAGAAAGGAATAAATACTTTATACTCGAGCTCCATCCTGTACTAGTTCCATTACCCCCCCCAAAAAACTTGAGGATTCTAATAGAACTGAAGAAAAAATGTCGAGCCAAGAGCCCATTCATATAAAATAGAAAACGGTGGATGTAAAAAACAAATCCACAGCGGATCATGTCCTTCAAGTCGCACGTTGCTTTCTACCACATCGTTTCAAACGAAGTTTTACCATAACATTTCTCTAGTTTGGAACCGGTATGTAATTGATTCCAGTATGGAATCATGAATAGTCATTGCTTCGGTCGATACACAGACTTTTTTCCTTGTATATGAAGGGAATATTTAGGTTGTTAGTCGTTCATCCGGAATCCTGAAATGAAAGAGAAAATCAGAATTACAAAAATGGGCGATTTCTGTATCTATCAGATTAGACTGAACAATTTTCGTTGGAAGTAATTATGTATATTGTATGTTAAATATTTAATTTAACAGGAAGATAAGGGCTCACAAATCTTAAAAAGCAAAAGGACGTTATCTCTGAAATAGAAGGATAGCAATCCATGCATATAAGCCTTTCCTCAAATTATGTGTCGTTTCTTTGGCTTGGGCTTCAGATTCAATAATCTTTCCCCAAATTCAAAATAAAATAAATAAAATAGAAAATAAAGTAAATAGTAGAAAATTCAAGTAAATAGACTATATGAATAACCCCCGTCTCAATTGTTATTCCAGAGATTTACAATTATTCATTAAAAAAAGACCAAGACCGCAAAATTTGGGTTAGAATCAAAGAGCCTCCATTCCATATAGAGCGGGATTATTGGTTAATGAAATTTGGACCGACACCGATATTCAAATCGGTATCTTTCATTGCTCACTAACTCTTACCTACTCCCACCCCGAATTCTTTCTGTGGGAATCCTAAATAAATAAAAAAAAAAAAAAAAAGATCCCATTTTACGGAATGCTAGACTATTTTGTATAGATACAAAGACAAAAGGGCCCAGATTAAGTCATTGTTTCCTTTCTAATTTGTTGTTTTTTATTTTAATCTAACCTAGTCTTACTTAAGAGACTTAATCCCGAATTCAATCAGTACCAGGAATACCCTCTTGTTTAGAATTCCGAAATGAAAAGAGAATAATTGGGATTCTAAAAAGATAGGAATGGGGAGGCTTTCCCATTTCGATTTAGAACGGATCTTTGAAAATTCAATTCGAGGGGGGGGCGTCAGACTTTTCTACGAAACTCGCTTAAATATGAAAGTGAATGAAAGAGGAAGAGGGGGGCATACGCAAAAACGCCCATCCAACGTTTTTGGATTCAAACTCTTGTGATCGATGTTCCCCGCTTGCGGGGACCACAAATGCATTCAGTTCCATTTTCGTATTATTTGAATTCGATTCAATTTGTGAAAAAAGATCCGGTTGAGAAAATAATTTTTTTTTATTCGAAAAAAAAAAAAAAAAAAAAAAGACGTACACGTATATTTTATCAATATATACTTAAGAGGGTTGCGCAAACGGGAATTGAAAATTTTTATTCTGCCCGGTCTGGGACGGAAGGATTCGAACCTCCGAATACCGGGACCAAAACCCGTTGCCTTACCACTTGGCGACGCCCCATTTCAATTTCGATTTGGTACTAATAAAGAGTACCAGTGGTATTGGCTGTTCGTCAATTCCAGTCCAAAGCCCCAAAATTCGATTCTGATTTTAGTGTTAGGATTTTGACACATGTAGGTGTAAAATACAACTTAATTTATTGATCATTACATAGAATTCAATTAAGATATTGTATGAAAGTATGATTTCTTCAATTCTCACACGAGAATAGAAGGATTTTTGTTTTGATTGGGTCGGTTCCAAGAAGTTTTTTTTGTCTACCTTACTTTCTTTTCTTCATTTTTATCTTATATCAATAAGATATTAATAACTCAATCAAAATAAAATTATCTCCAAGAACAAAATGTTTGTTATGCTTAATATCTTTAGTTTAATGTATATCTGTCTTAATTCTGCCCTTTATTCGAGTAGTTTTTTATTCGCTAAATTACCCGAGGCCTACGCTTTTTTGAATCCAATTGTAGATGTTATGCCAGTAATACCTGTTCTATTTTTTCTCTTAGCCTTTGTTTGGCAAGCTGCTGTAAGTTTTCGATAAGATCTTTAATATTGTGCTAGAAAAATTCATGATTTATTCTAGTTCGAAAAAAAAAATTCTAACAATTAATAAATAAGAGCAGATGAGTCTTACAATATGAACGAACCCCCGCCTCAATTCAAACAATGAAATTCTTGGGGAACCGCGATCCATTTTGATCCCCCATTTGCTATTTGCAATTTGTTGATTATGACCCTTTTTCACTGAAACCATCTTATATTAGAGCCAACCAAAATGTAGAATTCTAATTGTGTGAATTTAATTTATGAAAACGATTTTCTATTTAGAGAATCAAATTCTAAAAAGAACTTCATGTCTTGATGTCAAAATTGGATATGTAGTATAAAAATAGAGAATCTATTCTCTTTTTCCTTTTCCCCAAAAACCTGATTTGGAGATTGTGTAATGCTTACTCTCAAACTCTTTGTTTACACCGTAGTGATATTCTTTGTTTCGCTCTTCATCTTCGGATTCCTGTCTAATGATCCAGGGCGTAATCCCGGACGCGAAGAATAAAAAAGGAAGGAGTTGCTTACTTTATTCGTATAAACGTTCTTAGGATTTTTTGATTCCCAGTTACTATTAAAAATAAAGTAAAAGTGTTCGCTAAAGGTAAATTTGAAAAATACCAAGCCATCGCCCGAAACGGAAAGAGAGGGATTCGAACCCTCGGTACGAATAACTCGTACACCGGATTAGCAATCCGACGCTTTAATCCACTCAGCCATCTCTCCTAATTGAAAATAAAAAAATAAAAAAAATTACTATGTTACATTACACAAAAAATAATGCTTGAAAAAGCCCGTCTTTACTTGATTTTCTATCTTTACTTTCTATATTCTCTTCTATATTCTCTAGAAGAGAATATAGAAAGTAAATTGATTATATAGCTCATAGAAAATATAGCTTATAGAATTTCTTTTTTTTATTGTCTTTTGTATTCTATTATATAAATAGATATAACTTTTATCAGCAATTCCATTTCTATCATTTTTAGAAAATTAAAATAAAGAAAGTATTCGAAAGAGATAAAATAGAAAAAAATAAAGAAAAGAATATCTCTTTAATTTCGTTCAACGGGGCCTTTTTTATTTCCACTTCCACGGCCTGGCCTGGTCAGTACCCAGCCGGGCCTTTTTTTGTTCTAATGACCCATACCGCTGAACCGTAGAAAGGGTGCGAACCATACCATAAAAAAACGATTTATTTGAATTTGATTTGAAAACCACAAAATGAAATACTTGTTATTGTATTCAAAGGAACAATAAAAAGAAGGACTATTTCCATTCTTTTGATTGAATCAAGAATAAAAATTTGTATTTGGTGTGTGGATAAAAGTTATTTTGTCGAGCCATATCTGTCAAAATTCGTCCAACAAAAGAAATTTTTTTGAATTATTAAATTTAGTTATTTAAACGAAATAACTCCTCCTTTACGAGGACTCCTGACAAAGACGTCAACGTTCTAATTTCGAATTTTCATTTCATGATTATTTTAAATTTATGTCCTATCTTGATTACATCTGATTCTCTTGTTCGACAAAGGGCCCTTTTTATACAATAATCGCATTGTAGCGGGTATAGTTTAGTGGTAAAAGTGTGATTCGTTCAATTAATCCCCTTAATAGTTAAGGGGTCCTTCAATTTAATTGATATTTCAATCAAAAACTTTATTTCTTAAAAGGATTAAATTTGAATCCTTTCACTCTCAAATTTAAATAAAAGATTCGGAGAAAAATATCCGTTCTCGTGATTTGTATCCAAGAGTCAATTCGAAATTGACAATTTGGATTATGAAATTGCGAAACATAATTTTTTTTTTTTTTTTGAATTGGATCAATACTTCCAATTTTTTAAGTATAAGTAAAGGATCCATGGATAAAGATA